TTATCGCTTAGTTTTCGACTTTTTGGAAATATACTAGCGGATGAATTAGTGGTTGTTGTTCTTGTTTCTTTAGTACCTTTAGTAGTTCCTATACCTGTCATGTTCCTTGGATTATTTACAAGCGGTATTCAAGCTCTTATTTTTGCAACTTTAGCCGCGGCTTATATAGGTGAATCCATGGAGGGTCATCATTGACTTTTTTTTGAAATCGTCTTTTTTCTCTTAGTCCAAGGCAATGTATGCGTAGCTCAAGATAGCCGACTGCCGGAGCATAAGTATACATATACAAAGGTATATACGATCTAGAACTAGAAGAATAGCTAAAAAGATTACGACATTAGGGAATTGTAAAAAAAAAGGAAAGAGATCTAAAAGATCTTTTTCCTAAAATGTATGTTTGGCCCTTCCCTCCAAGTAAAATCTTTTTTTTTTTTTGTTGAGGCAATTCAAATATTAGGAGTCATAATCTGAATAATAATTTTTATGGATTTGATTTATGATACCGATGAATAATAAATGAATACAGAAATTAACATAATAATAATTAACAAATAATTAACATAATATAGGAAGGAAATAGAATCTAAATAGAAAATCAAGTTGAATTTAGTTTAAAGTACATAAACTTAGATCAACCAAGTATTGACTGATATTTCTATGCAATGTTTCACACTAATGAATTGATCCCTTTATATTGATCACCCCAGTATTGAATAATAATAATAAAATCGAAAGGGTTTGTTTAGTCGAGGGGGGTCGAACTAGGTGTATGCAATAGAATTCCAACTTCCTTTGGTGGATGGTGGGAAAAAAATTTCTATAGTCCGGTTGGGTCTACGATACAAATAGTGGGTTTACGTTATAGACGAAACACATGTATATGTGAGATTAGATATTAACTAGTTATATCTGAACTAAGTTATATCTAAAAGATATATCGAATCTAATCTGCCTTACTATGGTGTATATGTGAATTTCGATAAGGATTGAATATGAATTGAATATTGAATGACGAAAGAGATTCAATCAAGAAAAACAAAATGAAGAATGGTTCATAACCAATAAAGACATGGAAAAGCAAAAGTCGTAGGGATTTACAAAAACTCGTAGATAGGAACTAAAAAATAGATATCGAAGTAGTTCGGATGATTCAATCTTCAATAGTATTATTATACTTCAACTCATTTCAATTCGTAGCTCTTAGTTACTTCGACTGGATGAATCTTAACGATGGCATAATTAAGTCATAGTTTTTTGGTTGATTGTATCATTAAGTATCATTAACTTTTTTTTTTTTTTTTTTTGGTACGAGGAATTTATCATGAATCCACTGATTTCTGCCGCTTCTGTGATTGCTGCTGGGTTGGCCGTCGGTCTTGCTTCTATTGGACCTGGGGTTGGTCAAGGGACTGCTGCGGGTCAAGCTGTAGAAGGCATTGCGAGACAGCCCGAGGCAGAGGGAAAAATACGAGGGACTTTATTGCTTAGTCTGGCTTTTATGGAAGCTTTAACAATTTATGGATTAGTTGTAGCATTAGCGCTTTTATTTGCGAATCCTTTTGTTTAATATTTCATCTTAATCCTATAAGATAAGAAAAATACCTATTTTTCTGATTGTTCGGGGCTTGATGCTTCCTTTTTCGAATTAATATCAAGAGTTAACTACTACAATTACTTTTATTCGTTGGGACAATAACCCATGGGAAGGAATGATTTGAGGATGAGGAATTATCATACTGATTCACTTTCGTCCTTCCCCCTCGATTTATTCCTTCCCCTTCTTAGTCCAATAGAACCCTTTTTTTTTGAGGGGGAAGAGAAAAATTATTCAAAAAAAAAACCGACAAATAGAGAATTAGTCTATTTTTTTTATTTATAAAATTAAAAAAGGAGATCATATGAAAAATGTAACCGATTCTTTCCTTTTCGTGGGTCACTGGCCATACGCCGGGAGTTTCGGGTTTAATACCGATATTTTAGCAACAAATCCAATAAATCTAAGCGTAGTCCTTGGTGTATTGATTTTTTTTGGAAAGGGGGTGTGTGCGACTTGTTTATTTCAAGAATAAACTGGATCCAACCCGCTGCACTTTTTTCGTTATAAGGGTGCATGATCCCGCGAATTACTTTTGAATAAATGAAGAAATCCTCTTTCAGAACCATAGCATTTCGTGATTCATTGGTAAATCCACTTTGATTCTCTCTTAACCAATAAGATGGGACTAGGAATATGGTTAAAGCTAAATCGTTTGAAGTCCAGCCGCAGCATGTACTCTTTCTACTACTATGTTAATAAAAAAAAATGGTTTAAAAATAACAATGAAGGGTTGGAAGAAATTGTTTTCGATATAGAACACTCATGTCGAGAAAATGATTTGAGTCCATTATTAGAAAAATGGCTATTTCATCCATTTTTATACAATGCTGAATTGATGACCTATGTAAAACGTAAGAAGAATTCTTTGGATTTGAAAAAAAAAATAAACAATTTTGCTGACAA